TCTTGGTCATTGAGATTCATGAGAGATTGGGATTAATATTTAGGGATAGATATTACCTCTCTTTTTCTCCTCTTTCAAATAAATTGAAATGATTGAAGTTTTTCTATTTGGAATCGTCTTAGGTCTAATTCCTATTACTTTGGCTGGATTATTCGTAACTGCATATTTGCAATACAGACGCGGTGATCAGTTGGACCTTTGATTGAGTAACATCTTTTTTTTTTGATTGACCTCCTCCTTAATCTGCAGGGGGTCAAATTCAGGTTGCAGTTCAAGTTAGTGAAGTTGTTTTATTGTTATTCGACATTACAAGAACAGAATCACGCTCTGTAGGATTTGAACCTACGACATCGGGTTTTGGAGACCCACGTTCTACCGAACTGAACTAAGAGCGCTTTCTTATGACAGCAGATACGACTGTCAAGAAAAGGATTCTTTTTGTACCCCCAATACATTTTGCATGCATTGCATATAGTATCATAAAATAAAAGATTATGTCCAATTTTCATCGATCTCAATTGACCCCTCGTTACTGGCCATAGGAAAAATAATAGGTAGGGATGACAGGATTTGAACCCGTGACATTTTGTACCCAAAACAAACGCGCTACCAAACTGCGCTACATCCCTTTTAATTGTTGTACAGTGTCATTGTAGAGAATCCCTGTCTTGTTTTCCACATCGTTATTTCCTCTATCTATATACAATTTCTCTTGCCATTTCTTCTTTTTGGTCTCATATCTCATATAATAAAAGAATTATATACATATGAAACCTAACGTATAAAAGAATTAATATTTATCGGTAATGCTCAGGAAGAGGGGGTCATCTTTTTCTGTTTTAGGTACAAGTGGATCTCATCTACCGGATCATTGTACATATCCATTTTAGTTAGGGATTCCGCATACAAATACAAGTGATCTTTAACTACATATGCATCTGATCATATATGTATTCCAATAAAGAAGGAGGATTTTCAATGCGAGATATAAAAACATATCTCTCCGTGGCACCTGTGCTAACTACTCTATGGTTTGGGTCTTTAGCAGGTCTATTGATAGAGATCAATCGTTTATTCCCAGATGCGTTGGTATTCCCCTTTTTTTCATTCTAGTTATTGATATGGGAATGGATGAATGAAGAAGATTAGAGATAGAATAAATTCTCTGTGACCAACCCCCCCCCCCTTTTTTTTTTCAGTTCTTTAGGAGAATAAAAGTGGATTGAACCTCAGTCAAACTCGGGTTCAGGATAGAATTAATAGAGGTAGAACAGAAATAGAAATGGGGGTCTAGGGCAGGCTGTTCGAGATCATATAAGATAGTAAATGAAATGCTGGGATTAGGAATAATGAATAGTTAGAAATAATTGTATTACTTATGATTTTATTACTTTATTGATTGCAACGAAATCTTTCATAATTGGATTTCGAGTTAGCAATCTATTTTCTATTTATTTTTCGTTCCTTTCTTCTTCTTCGGTTCGGATCGAAAATAGAAGAATTGAGTGAATCCAAAGGAGGTTCATGGCCAAGGGTAAAGATGTCAGAGGAATAGTTATTTTGCAATGTACCAGTTGTGTCCGAAATGATTTCAATAAAGAATCGCGAGGCACTTCCAGATATATTACTCAAAAGAATCGACACAATACACCTAGTCGATTGGAATTGAGAAAATTCTGTCCTTATTGTTACAAGCATACGATTCATGGGGAGATAAAGAAATAGATCGAACGGAACACGTGTACCATCCTTCCAAGGAACAGGAAGAAATTATATATATATATAAACAAATCAAGTCCTATTTCGGTCGGATCCGAAATGAATGAAGAAATGGGATTTTAGAGATAAGGAATAAACCATGGATAAATCCAAGCGACTCTTTCGTAAATCCAAGCGATCTTTTCGTAGGCGTTTGCCCCCAATTGGATCGGGGGATCGAATTGATTATAGAAACATGAGTTTAATTAGTCAATTTATTAGTGAACAGGGAAAAATATTATCTAGACGAGTGAATAGATTGACCTTGAAACAACAACGATTAATTACTATTGCTATAAAACAAGCTCGTATTTTATCTTCGTTACCTTTTCTTAATAATGAGAAACAATTTGAGAAAACCGAGTCGATCCCTAGAACTACTGGTCCTAGAACCAGAAATAAATAGGCCTACTCCTCAATTGAATCAAAACAACTCTAATTGGAATTCAAAATCAGATTGATTGATGTTTTGTTCGAAAAAGCCGAGAGATTTGATTGTTGCGTCGTAATAGAATAAAAAAAAAGAATGGGAGAAGAAGAAATCTGTTTTTTTTTTGAAACGTGTTCGTTCATTCCTACTACTTATCTTATCATATTAATTTCTACTCTACCTTCCCGGAGGTCATTCTCCGGGGAACTCCGTTTAAATCATTCCGGTGAATTCCTTCCAATCTCCTTATTTGATGATCTCATTGGAAATCATGTAAAGACAATTCCTATTTGATATAGCTATTTGTGCAGGTATTTTACGATTAAGAAGCAACTGCCTCTTGTACAGATCATGTATTAATCGACTATAACTATAGGATACCCTATTCTCACGAGTTACTGCATTTATCCGAGTGATCCACAAACGACGAAAATCTCTCTTTCGCCTGCCTCTATCCCGATGAGTGGACACCAAAGCTCTCATTTTCTGTTGAGTAGTAGTTCGAGTAAGTCTTGAATGGGCCCCTCGAAAGGTTGATGCAAATAAACGAATTTTTGTTCGACGTCTCCGAGCTATATATCCTCGTCTAACTCTGGTCATTGAATCAAATTAAACTTTGATGAATAACTAATCGATTTCTTTTCTTTCAGTCATTCTTTTCCCCTCTCCTGGTTTATTAATAACAAAACGGATTCTTCCGATGTATAAAATAAAAATTCCAATGGCTTTTGCTACTATGACCTTCCCAACCACGATTTTTTATTTCTTCCAGGCATTTATTTCACCTCAAAATAAGAAATTTTACCGATATTTGGTATAAAATAGGTATAAAATAAATAGGTAGTAAATGTAAATGGATAAATAAATAAATAGTGGCTTCCATCGTTTCTATGGTTACTTCTTAAACGGTGAGGCCCTCTCTATACACCGGAGCCCCTTCCCTCATTTAATCAATGTTATTGGTAACTTGTACAGTTCACACTCTTTGGCTCTACCCATGAATTATCCAGTAATAGGTCTTTTCACAATGAGATCTATTCATACAGTGACGGCATTTAATTATGAAGGTTGGCTAGGTAGCTGACCCTGTTAGTCCGTTCTTGCAAGAGTAGGAGCATAATCTTTCTGCTTCTTAAATATCATTTCCCCCGCTTAATGGATAACCATTTGCTACCAATGGAGAATTGCTTTTCATCTCAAATCGAGGTGATTGGATTTGCACCAATGGAAACCATAAATTCCATACACAATAGAGGTATATGATAGATCTTTATTTTTAGATAGTGAATGGAGTTCTTCCATTCTATCCCATTCATTGGTACTGGTCATTGAGACTGGAAAAATCGTCTCATTTGTTCTAACTCATGATCTGAACGAGTCGCACATACACCCTAGTACATGTTCCTCGACGCTGAGGACATCCTCGAAGAGCTGGGGATTTCGTGACATTTCTGATTGGCTGTCTTGTGTTTCTAATAAGTTGTTTAATAGTTGGCATGCTGAATCGTATACAGAATGGGCTGGTTTAGATCGATCCTAACCGGATGATTATGAATTACTTCCATTTACTATTTTATTTTACCCGGGTAAGAAGATAAAAGATCAAATCACGGTTCATTCGAATTATGATTCGAAATGGAATCACGGATTTATGCGAAATCCCCGGTATTTTCGACCGCTACAAGATCAACAATGCCATGAGCTTGGGCTTCTGCTGCTGACATAAAAACATCTCTTTCCATGTCTTCGGATACAACCCATAAAGGATTGCCCGTTCTTTGTACATAAACCCTTGTGAGGGTTTCGCGGAGTTTCAGTAGTTCTTCCGCTTCCAGGATAAATTCTCCTGTGGGTGCCTCATAAAAAGAACTAGCAGGTTGGTGGATCATAACCCTGATGATATAACATAATAAACGATTCCTCTATCTCGCATGATCGGGCGAAAGGAAGGGATAAAGAATAACAAACAAGAAGAAAAAGATAGAATTGAACAACCGTACAGGCATCTTTTGTGCATTGCATACGGCTCTGCAATGGAATTTCTTTTTCCCTTCCATCGAAGAAAGAGACAAATAGAATCCATCAGACCCAGATCGTTGAATGATCCATTTACCATCCTTCCTTTCGTAGGAGTCAAAAAATACTATGATGGTTCCGTTGCTTTATATATTTATCTCGTCTGAGATTCAGCAATCCCAAAGTTTCTTTTTGATCCGATCAAATAAGGAAAAAAGAATCTTTTTTTTTTTTTTTTCATACTCTTTCATAACATAAATATCGGAAAGAGACTTCTGGTGTGGAAGCAAAAAGGTTTGTGACGCTGAAATGGAACCCCGATACATAAGATCAAATCGGAAATAACCTTTGTTTCATACTACTATCTCGATACATAATCTCATGTTATGAAAAAACGAGAATGGTTTGCTCATATCGAACTCGAAGTGCCATGCTATTATTACTTATTATTTATATTCCATATGGCGAAGGCATAGTCTTCTTTTTCTCTCAAATAAAAAACTCATTGGCGCCAAGCGTGAGGGAATGCTAGACGTTTGGTAATTTCTCCTCCGACCAGGATGAAAGATCCCATTGAAGCGGCTAATCCCATGCATATTGTATGCACATCTGGTGGCACAAATTGCATAGTATCATAAATAGATATTCCTGGTATTACCCATCCGCCGGGAGAGTTTATAAACAAATAAAGATCCCTGGTATCATCCTCTATGCTGAGATATACCATGAGACCAACAAGTTGATTCGAGATCTCGCTATCAACCTCTTGGCCTAAAAAAAGTAATCTTTCTCGATAAAGTCGGTTGATTAGGACAAAATTGTATCCTTTAGGAACCGTACACGCACCTTTGGATGCATACGGTTCAAAAAATAAAAATTGCGAAACAAAAAAAGAATCAATGTGTCGATTCCAGCCCTTTTCTCTTTTCGTAGCAGGGTTTTTCCTAACGAAGGGGCTTTTTCTTCCATTTTTCAAGAAACATGAGTTTTGACTTGACTTGCTTCCCTAGAATTCACTGAACTTATCGAACTAACCTCTCATTGATGTATTGTTTCATCGAGATCCAAATCACGATGTAATTTTCTTGTTCCTGAATGGGCCTCTTCAATTCTTTTAGGTTTATGCTCTACTCCGGGTAAAGATCTGCCCGAATTCTATTTGCACATATAGGACAAATAATCTCAGTACCACTTCTTTTTGCTACGACTTCTTTTTTTTTTTTCAATTCGTTTCATGTCTTCCGCCCAATATATGATGTATTCATCATATTACTCCATTGATTGGCAGTATGAGATCACTCATATGGTATAAAGGAATCATTTATGATACGAGTGGTAATCATACATAGATTACCAATTTGGTATTTTCTGAACGGAGCCTGTATACTTCATTTTATTGGTCCAAGCCAACCATAAATTCTTCTAATTGATAATATGGATCCCCCAATAAATTGATCTAATTGCACTTCACGCTCCGAATTATTGATGGTTCAATCAATCTTTCTTGGGCGAAAGAGAGGATATCTCCATCGGGGGAGAGAACGGGGAAATCCCATATGACCCAATATGTCTGACAAGTCGCACTATACGTCAACCCAAACTGCATCTTCCTCTCCAGGACTCCGAAAAGGTACTTTTGGAACACCAATGGGCATTAAATTAAAGAAAAAGAGGTTAAGTACTATACTTCACTTTGATGTGGAAACGTAACAACGGGTTTATTGTCTTCATAATATTGCCGTTTATCGTATTTTATCCATAGATTCGAAGGTTCATGGAGGAAGACAGAATGAATAAAGAAAAATTCTTACGAATGGATCGTTTGAATGATGAACAAGTATCTATGCATTCGCTCACAAAAAATGGGACCAGCCCCCATTGCGTATTGGTACTTATTGGGTATAGAATAGATCTGCTTCTCTTTGTTCCTACGAACAGAATTGTTCAATTATTACCAACGGAACGGAATAAATATTAACCCTTGCTTCGGGATAATCCACTGAAAAGGTGAGGTCCATAGCATAGTCTTTTCCAATGCGATAAAGTTACATAGTGTCTATTTTTTCTTTGATAAAGGGGTATTTCCATGGGTTTACCTTGGTATCGTGTTCATACCGTCGTATTGAATGATCCCGGTCGGTTGCTTTCTGTCCATATAATGCATACAGCTCTAGTTTCTGGTTGGGCCGGTTCGATGGCTTTATACGAATTAGCAGTTTTTGATCCCTCTGACCCCGTTCTTGATCCAATGTGGAGACAAGGTATGTTCGTTATCCCTTTCATGACTCGTTTAGGAATAAACAATTCATGGGGTGGTTGGAGTATCACAGGAGGAACTATAACGAATCCGGGTATTTGGAGTTACGAAGGTGTGGCCGGGGCACATATTGTGTTTTCTGGCTTGTGCTTCTTAGCAGCTATCTGGCATTGGGTGTATTGGGACCTAGAAATATTCTGTGATGAACGTACGGGAAAACCCTCTTTGGATTTGCCCAAGATCTTTGGAATTCATTTATTTCTCTCAGGGGTGGCTTGCTTTGGGTTTGGCGCATTTCATGTAACAGGCTTGTATGGTCCTGGAATATGGGTGTCCGATCCTTATGGCCTAACCGGAAAAGTACAATCTGTAAATCCAGCGTGGGGCGCGGAAGGTTTTGATCCTTTTGTTCCGGGAGGAATAGCCTCTCATCATATTGCAGCGGGGACATTGGGCATATTAGCGGGTCTATTCCATCTTAGTGTCCGCCCGCCCCAACGTCTATACAAAGGATTACGTATGGGCAATATTGAAACGGTCCTTTCCAGTAGTATCGCTGCTGTCTTTTTTGCAGCTTTCGTTGTTGCTGGAACTATGTGGTATGGTTCAGCAACTACCCCGATCGAATTATTTGGTCCCACTCGTTATCAGTGGGATCAGGGATACTTCCAGCAAGAAATATATCGAAGGGTTGGTGCCGGGCTAGCCGAAAATCTGAGTTTGTCGGAAGCTTGGTCTAAAATTCCCGAAAAATTAGCTTTTTATGATTACATCGGTAATAATCCGGCGAAAGGGGGATTATTCAGAGCAGGCTCAATGGATAACGGGGATGGAATAGCTGTTGGATGGTTAGGACACCCCATCTTTAGAGATAAAGAAGGGCATGAGCTTTTTGTACGTCGTATGCCTACTTTTTTTGAAACATTTCCAGTAGTTTTGGTAGACGGAGACGGAATTGTGAGAGCCGATGTTCCTTTTAGAAGGGCAGAATCAAAGTATAGTGTCGAACAGGTAGGTGTAACTGTTGAGTTCTATGGTG